GATAATGATACAGTCCGGAGAGAAAGCATTGAAATTGGAACAAGAGAGATGTTATATTCCACTCCAACTTCTACTCAATTTGAATCCAAGGGAGCCGAAACAACAGGCCTGGAGCCTTAGCTTCAAGTGGATCTCTCCGATAGCACGGCAACTCCAAGGTTTAGCTTAACATTCAAAAAGCAAATTACACTGGCGATTGAACTGTAAAATATTCCGTTGGTTGAAAGATAGGAAGAAAAGAAAGTTGCTAGGAAGCCTTTCGCTTGTCCCTTCGCACGTAAATCTTGATATACCCTTTGCAGGGCTAGAGAGCATTTTTTTCTTCTTTCCCCGGGGTTCCTGGTATAAGAAAGTAGAGCTAGGCTCTAGTTATAGAGGTTCTGGGGCAAGCGCTTAAGCTCTCCTATCCGAGCAGTTAATTTGGAAAGCCATTCTTTCAACTCAAGCCCTTCTATTCTACTAGCCCTCCAAGAGCTATATCGGTGGCACTCGGGATCTACTTTTTATTTAGTTACGCTATGACAACTAATAAAAAAGAAGCTTACTTCCCTGGAAGAGCAACTGAACCTTCGCTACGTTCCAGCTAGTCTCCAGGGGCTGAATCTCTATAAATTCGGTAACTCTTTTATATGATAATATAAGTGCTTCGCCTGCTTCATCTGCAGAGCGTATTCGAGAACATCTGGGCATGGTAGATATCTTTTTTTTCTTTATTAGAATGTGAAGTTCAGTTCCGAGCCTTCTTTTTTATATATTCACATTCTTGGGCTTCTCTCGACATCGACATCTGGAGGAATAAAAGATTAACGAACCTTCTTTGCACTACCTACCTTAAATAATCATAATCAAATCAGTCCCTTTCTCGCTCAGGAAAGTCTTCATTCCCTCCTTCCTATATCGCTGAAGGCAGCCCCCGGGAATCTATTGGTGCACTTCAATACTGTTAGCATTCGCAGTCTGATAAGTGGTGGATGTCTTAGGGTCCCCATTGGGTTTTTCTTTTGTTGTGAGGATGAGAGTGAGGTGTGAACGCGGGTATGTTGTTTGGGGTCTATCAGCATTGGCACCCATTTCCTTCTTTCTTGAGTAGTTGTACCTCAGACTTCAACCAAAGAGTCAAAGCCTATCAGCCTTGGCTTTCATCCTAATCCCTTTCATCCTCTCAGCGCCTCATCCCTTCATTTATTGTAGCTGCTTTCCTGAAGCACGGAATTTCTTTCTGATTGCAGTGACTTTTTCCCGGGTATGGGACCATTGGCCTATGTATGTTCTAAGGCCTCTTGCTTGGCAAGAAGGATGAATCAGTTTCCTTAATCCTTAATAAAGGCGAAAAAAGACCAAGCTCAGAAAGGAAAAGAGAAGTAATGAATGCCTCGGCGTCCGCTGCTTTATACCTTGCCTTCCCCAGTAGAGATGCTAAAGCAGGAGGCTAGCTACGAGGATAGAGTAGAAGATAAGGATAAGTCGAATACTTCACACATGGAATGAAATCGTATTAAAGATTCCTCCCTTAGTCTTAGTGGTAATTACAAAGCAGCCGCTGGAGTTGAATGATTGGACTACACCATCGCCATTTGTTGATTCTTCTCATTCCAGTTCGTGTTGTTCGGAAGGGCGAGTTAGGACAGGGTATAGGTGTATAATCTCAGGTTTTCAAACGGCAAAGTTCACTTGCGGAAAATTGATTTCTTAATTCATCTAATCTGCTCTCCAAACTACTACAATCGACGATTGGGGACGAAAGGAGGAGTGGCGGGGTCCTCTTCTCAAAGAAGAGGTATCGGACCTTTTATCCCTGTCTTCGGATTTCCCTATGGCTTTCTTTTTATTATTAGGCTAACCTTCATTGACATTTCAATGGTGCACCTTATATCAAAGCAAAGATGATTCAATAGCGAAAGTCGGCCACATCTTAGAATTCAAAAAGAAGCTGGTCTTGAACCAGTTGGAATTACTTTCTGAATAGAATCGGACATGGAATGTTGGCTTGTTCTCGAATAAGCTGTTAGACAGCTAGAGAATATCTGCTCTGAGCTGAGTAATTAACCTGATTGACCTAAGGCTTGGAATTCTTAGGGAAAAGGGTTTTTAGGACAAAAAGACCGGGGCCGATCCAGGGGGCCTAACTATTGAAATTAGCTCGTTTGGATGGAATCAGGGACATAGTCTTTCCATAATCTTCCTATGAGGAAGGGAAGCAACCTCTTGGCTGGCAATCTAATTGGTAGAGATCATGTTCGGTAGGCAGCAGTTCTTTCGACAGCTAGGAGTTGACAGGCTTATTTCGATTCCGTGCACGAGTCAATTTTAGCCTGAGCTTGCCCAGTTTCGGCAATGAATCCTAACCTCAAAGATGAAGCCACTCTTCTAAGTTTTCACGACTCCGCATCTGTTGGTGGTTAAGCCTTTGTGGCTAGCTCAGGTTCATTTGACCGAAGAAAAGACTGGCATTTGGATTACCCAGCTCGAAAGGAAGCTGGGGATGAGAGGGTGAAAAAGAATAGGAATCGATTGAATCACAAACATATTATCTTATTTATATAGATATAGAAGAAGATCAAATCACGAATGCTTTCAGCTCCTGTGATATAAAGTTGCACGATTAAAATGGACGGCTATTAGTATAATCTTAAGCCAAAAAGACCTACTTTCCTCGTTCAAATCAAATCCGAGAGTGAATCTAGCTAGGGCGCCCTTGCCTAACGATGAGAGAAGGCTTTCCAACCCAGCTACCAAGGAGGTTGAGTCACTGATCTAGCTCACCGATACTGCTACCCCACAGGTAAAGAAAGGAAGTAAATTGCAGCCTATTCGCAGTGCGCGGGTATTGATTCATTTCCTTTCCCTAGATCATAGGTCGATCTTCTTGATCAATAGATCTAGATCTTTAACACAGTTGATTTGCATATTGGTACCATTGCTTCAGAAAAAGGACCTTTTGCGCCCTTCTAAGGTGTCAGGGTTAACTATTCCCCACCGCCTCCCTCAGGCTGAAACCTTTTTCTATCGCGATACGTTGGACTTTTTGAGATGAGAAAGGGCAATGGCTTTCGTCTTAAGTACTTGTACTTGGCCCGATATCTTCTTTTAAAAGTGTTTTCCTTCATTCGGGAATTTTGCGCTTTATCGATTCCTGGAAAACGTATGTGACCAAGTAGAGCTGACTACAACGAACGAATGACCGGCATTAAAACGAATTACCGGATCTATCTTTACTTAAGAGAGGAAGACATTCCATTTTTCATTTGTTTTTTTTATTTACATAGTGCCATTGTCCTAGTTTTGTTATAGATTCTTTCATCCCCCTCAGTATGTTCATTCGTGTGGGGTTAGGATGTTGGCCTATAGCGTATTGCTTGTGTTCGCCCATGGCTCGGCGCTTTCATTATCCTTTGATCGTCTGAATTTCAAACCTTCCCAAGCCTTCCTTTTATGGTCCAATACCTTATCTGGGGCAAGCACCCGATGAAACTAACTGAATCTCATATCACTGCCAACCATTTGGTGGTAGAGTCCAACCCTATTTCCCGAATGAGGCCTCTTTCTTCGTCTGCATGAAATATATCCAACCAAGAAAGCGCCCGAACTCCCTATTATCTTGACCTGCGGGTTCTCCTTCAACATCTTTGAATTGCTCTAGGGCGGAGCTCCTTTCATCTCCTATATCTTCTTCTTAGAGCAAAAAATTCTCGGCCTAACCCAGTTGGATCAGTAGATGTCTCTGCTACTTGCGGACAGTCACTCTTCATCTTCTCCTCTTTTATCTGAGCTTGATTCTGTTGATTATAAAATAAATCCCGAACAGAAATAATAACTAAATGACGTAAGAGAAAAGAGAGGAAAGAAGAGAAGAAGAATCAGTAAATGCATTGTAGAAGTGTAGAAGGACCAACGAGGATTCAGGAGTCGAAGGAGTAGGAGTAGGAGCTAGCCTTCAGGGCGGAATCGAATGATTACGAGATAGACAATGAGACAAAGGAGAGCACTTAGACAATTCACTTTGAGTACAGGGAAGTCTACTGGTAGGAATTCCTCAGGGCGTATTACGGTTTTTCACCGAGGGGGTGGATCGAAGCGATTGCAGCGAAGAATTGATCTGAAACGAAGCACTTCGTCTATGGGCATTGTAGAAAGGATAGAATATGACCCTAATCGTTCTTCTCGAATCGCTCTAGTACGATGGAAAGAGGGGGTCCGCCAGAGGAAATGCAACACGATAGAAGAGTTCGCTCCGCCGCGTAAGATTCTCGAATCTACCACGACCACCATCCGCGGTCCATTTTCGTTCTCTTCCCTGCCCGGGAAGGTGGATCAAAGAAAGGTAGCTTGCTTCCCTCCTGGACTGAAGGCGGCTTATGTAGTGGTCGGCCTTCCTACCAGAATGCCTTCTTGGTTGAAGAGCCCCTTTACTAGTAAGGGCGCAGGAAGCAAAAAAACTTGCGCGAAGGACGTTTTCTTCTCTGCACTCTCCTCTCCAAATCCAAAAGCCAAGGTCTCAACGAGCCTTTCCTTCGGTAGCTCTTTTGCTTTCCCAAGGATAGCGGTAGCTGGGGCAAAGCCTGCTTTCTTCGCTCCGCGAATGAGAGAGAAAGTCAGAGGAAAAAACACGTTCTCTCTTTGCGAGATCCGAAAGTGGAGAACGCATAGCATTCTCTGGGCACATAGGATCAAACGTAAAGCAGCGCTCTCTTGGCAGAGTTTTAGGCGGCAAGAGACTTTAGGGCTTGTTGGAGCTTCTGAGCATAACGAATCGAAGCCGAAGATGGATCAAGGTAGCTTGCCTACCAAGCCGATAGGCGAAGGGACGAAGGATGGAACATGCAAAGTCGATCGTGCACCTGTCGTGTGACCCGTTGGTCCTAAGCAATGTCTTGCGCGAAGCGACCCACCTAGAAACAGCTCTCCTTAGGGGGACACAAAAATGGAACTTCGATCGGATGCGGGTATCAAATCCCGCCGCTGAGATGCCCGGCGGATTCCTGGGCCTTGACGAATGGCCG